AATCAAATAAGGTTTTCATATTATTATTATCCATGATATGATAAATAAATACGATATAGAGCAAGAAAAGAAGGAAATAAAAAAACAAAGTATAGAAAAGATATCCAAAATTATATAGAAATCACTATCCTACCCTTAGTTTTTATTTCCTTAATTTAATTGAATTTGTTTTGATTAGAGCAAAGTTCCTTAAAAACCTCTGCCTTTTTTAAAATATCCTGAACAGTTCCTGTAGGCTGAGCGCCTTTTTCAAGGAAATAGAGAATTGCGGGAACGTTTAAATAAGTTTGATTCTTGATCGGATCATAAAAACCTACTTTCCGAAGATCTCTTCCTTCTCTTCGGGATCGAACATCAATTGCAACGATTCGATAGACGGCTCATCGGGATAGATGTAGATGAAACCCCCCCCCTAGAACCGTATAGGAAGTTTTCTCCTCGTACGGCTCGAGAAAAAATGATTCGAAGTTTTGTCTATGGATAAAATTAGAATAAATAGGAAAGGAATCCATAAAATATAAAATAAATTATTCTATAATTAAACTCATAGTCTTTTTTATTTCGCTTCCTTCCTGAAAAAAAATCATTTGTACTCATAACTCAAGTTCAATAATTCAAAAATTTTTAAAATTTTTCTTTAATTTTGAATATATTTTTTTTATTGAGTGGTCTTTAACCCACCCTTTTTGTCTCGTTTAAAATATATTTGGATTCTTTATTCGGATCCGTGAGACAATTAAAGTGGTGTTTCCTTGTTCTGGGATCCTTTATCTTTGTTTTAAATCATTGGGTTTAGACATTACTTCGGTGCTTCTTAATCCTTTCAAAATGGTAGCAACATACCCCTTTTGTGATTTCTTTCTATCAAAGAATCATACCAACGGTTGATTCGTGCGTGATACACTGTGGATTGAAAAAGGTTTAGCCGTTCCAACAATTTGTTTTTTCAAATTTCCTCGAATCGGATCCTTTTGATTTCTATTATAGAAGATATACTTACGAAGTTGTTCCAATTTATTAATTGGCATTAACCCTAGATCGTTGCCCCTGAGAAATTAATCAATACTTTCTACTCGAGCTCCATCATGAACTATTTACATTACAACCCAATAAAAAAAAGAAGAGTTATAGTAGAATAGAACAAATGACGTCGAGTCAAGAGCACCTTCATTCCTAATATAAAATGGTGGATAAGAATCCACACGGGATCGTGTCCTTCAAGTCGCACGTTGCTTTCTACCACATCGTTTTAAACGAAGTTTTACCATAACATTCCTCGAATTTGGAACCAGTGTGGAATTGATTCAATTATGGAATCATGAATAGTCATTGGTTCAATCAGTACAGAGACAGAGTCATTTATATTTCTTATTTTCTACATAGATAATAAATATTTTTCTTCAGAAAAATTAGCAAGACCTCGGCTTTTTTTGTATGAATGGAACATTCTTTTTTATTTTTATGAACATTTTTCTATCAATATATCTCGCAAAAAAATATCTAATATCTAACAGAAATATACAGAAATCAAATCAAAATATAGAAATAACATAACTAATAGAAATATAGAAAAGAAATAATTTACATAACTAGCATCACACGAATAAGGAAATTCTATTTGACTCTGCTTCTTCAAGTGACTCAATAAGATAGACTGACCCATTTTCAACTTTCCAAAGATGGAACCTATAAGGAATGATTACAAATTATAAATCTTGATACTTGATATTTGAAAAAGTTTCCTACTTCTACATCATTATTTGAGTAAAGTTTTATAGTAAAGACTCCATTTTTTTATTTGATTATCATCATCCTAACAAAGAGAAATCTTGGCTTTTTTTTTTTTTCGAATGGAATTGTCAATGATGTAAAGTAAATAAGCTAAATTGAACAAAAAAAGAAATATCATTGTTAAATATTTCAATTTTAATATTTTAGGGATGCAATTTCTTTTTCACAAAAATAAAAAGACTATTGTCACTGAAATAGGATAACAATACATACCTATAGGCTAAGAACTTCCTCGTTTTATATGTATTTTCTTTTCATATTTTGTTTAACCTGAGGTTAAGTAATCTTTATGCAACTATGATCTATGCCCCATCTTATCTTTATCTGGGTCACAAAAGGATTTTGAACTCGATTTAGTTCAGTTTGTGAAAAAATCAGATAAAATAAAAGAGGAATAATATTCTATTCCAATATTAGACCTTGAAACAGAACCTTGTTGAACAAAAATTGAACAAAAAAGAAGTATTAGGATACAATGGATATGCTCTGGGACGGAAGGATTCGAACCTCCGAATAGCGGGACCAAAACCCGTTGCCTTACCGCTTGGCTACGCCCCATTTCCTTTTTTTATTGCACACTAATAATAATAAAGAATAATATTGGTATTAAGTGTTCGTCAATTCCAGTCCAAATATCTAGAGAAAATCTTTATTCTTTATAGAATCTATTATAGATTCGTGTTAGGATTTTGGGATGTGTATATCTATAATTCAACTGGATTTATTGATCATTACATATAATTCAATTAAGATATTGTATGAAAGTATGATTTCTTCTATTCTCCTTTGAGAATTGGAGGATTTTTGATTGAGCGGAAAAAGAAGGATTTTTTTGTCTACCCTAGTTTCTTCATTTTTCCTTATATCAATAACTCAATCAAAATGCAATTATCTCGACGAAAAAAATGTCTGTTATGCTTAATATCTTTAGTTTGATCTGTCTTAATTCTGCCCTTTATCCGAGTAGTCTTTTCTTCGCCAAATTGCCCGAAGCCTATGCTTTTTTGAATCCAATCGTAGATGTTATGCCAGTCATACCTCTGTTCTTTTTTCTTTTAGCCTTTGTTTGGCAAGCTGCTGTAAGTTTTCGATAAGATCTTTAACACTATCCTAGAAAATTCATTATCATTATTTATTCGAGAAAAATTATAACAATTGATGATGATAAGATCAAATAAGTCTGACAGTATGAACCTTCAATTCAAACATTGAAATTTTGAATAGCCGCGATAAATCGGGCTCGTCCCATTTCCCAATTTTAATCCTTTTTCCGGCGAAGTACCCTATTAGATTAGGGTCCCTTGCAATATCTAATTGTGGGTATGAAAGTTATTTGTGGTAATCAAAGACTCTTATTACAAATTTCAACTTCATTTGAATTTCTGAACATTTTTTTCTATTTCTAGAATTCATTTCTTGGTGTCAAAATAGGATATGTGATATAAAAATGGAGGATCTATTATCTTTTCTCGTTTTTCTTTTTCAAAAAATGATCTTGGAGGTTGTATAATGCTTACTCTCAAACTTTTCGTTTACACAGTAGTAATATTCTTTGTTTCTCTCTTCATCTTTGGATTCCTATCCAATGATCCAGGACGTAATCCTGGACGTGAAGAATAAAATAAAAATTTTGTTTTTCTTGCTTGATTTTACAATTTTCTTAAGATTTTATTTTAGCTATTCCACACATTTAACTAGGAAAAAAATAAATAAAGGGTTTGCAAAATTTTAAAGAAAAAAAGAAAAAGTCATCAACGGAAACGGAAAGAGAGGGATTCGAACCCTCGGTACGAATAACTCGTACAACGGATTAGCAATCCGCCGCTTTCGTCCACTCAGCCATCTCTCCCAATCGAAAAAGATAATTACTATGTTACAGTACACATCAAGTAAGGATTAAAGAAAGTTTTTCTTTCACATTCTTTATCGTTATTATAGAATTAGAAATTCCATTTAGATGCTCGAAAGATCCAAATAGAAAGATAAATAAAGAAGACCTTCTTGCTTTTATTTTGTTCGAAGTGCCTTTTGGGCCTGGCCCGGTCAATACCCAGCCGGGCCTTTTTTTCTTCCAACGAATTCCCTTTATTTTTTATTTATAGGCAACATACTCTAAATAGCCAATTTGGTATCTGTATAAAAATTTCCGTTCTGGGGTTTACATATACTTATAATTTTTGTTATAATGGAAATTGAGATTGAGAAGGATTTTTGATTCAAAAGAATCAATCAATTAGGTATGTATCAATTTGTATTTTCTTATGTCATTTGGCAAACCAAATTTTAGATTCAAATCCAAGAATCATTCACGAATTGTCAGTCAAGGAATAGTTAATGGTTCCTTTTTGTCATAAATTTTCACTTTTTTGAGTGAAAATCTACATTTGATTTTTCAATAGAAAAGTCCGTGGAAGTTTTTCGGCATTGTGTGTTTTGAGATACTATACAATCAATCGAAGGCGTAGATCAAATACAATCAAAAGGGGAATAAAAGGTTTCTTTTCTAATTTTTATAAATTTATAAAAAGGATTAAAAAAGGGATGCAATATGCAAGTACAATAAACTAAAAAAAAAGGGGGGGAATTTTTTCTCCTATTGTGTATCGTTTTGGCGGCATGGCCGAGTGGTAAGGCGGGGGACTGCAAATCCTTTTTCCCCAGTTCAAATCCGGGTGCCGCCTCATCAACAAACGAATTGAAATCTCTTATTCTGTTGTACTGTTTTATTCTGTTTGGGGAATAGCAAAGCAATTGATCTATGATATAGCAATTGATCTAGGATCTATTTTTACTTTCAAGGGCACGAAAAAAAAAGGAAAGGGCCCTCGTATTTTATTAATAGATTCCATTACTAACATTCCTTTGTAATGTCATTGTGTATTTTACTTGTGTTTATTCTTTCCCGATTAGAAATCAAATAGGAATTTTTGAAATGGATTTTTTTTCGTTCATCAATAGTGTTCCGCCAGAATCCTTTTTTGACTCTGGACCATAAATTCTACTATTATTAGTGAGCAATAATGGAATAATTCTATCATAGAGATAAGGGACATAATTCACATGGATATAGTAAGTCTCGCTTGGGCTGCTTTAATGGTAGTCTTTACATTTTCCCTTTCACTTGTAGTATGGGGAAGAAGTGGACTTTAGAAGCACTCCTACTTTAGTTGAGGAATGAAACTGTAAAGAGTAAAACAATTATTTGAGATTCATCGGAATAAATAGATATATCAAAGAAATAGAATTGGGTCCTACGAAAATTTTATATATGGATTAATAATAATAATACAATAATAACTACATATATTAAAGATAGAAGCTAATATAGTATACCAAGTTATTATAAAGTCAAGTATAACTTTATATACTACTATAACACTAATAGAGAGTATGGTAAGTAAGAAATTTCTTTCTTACTTACCATACTCTCGGATCTCATAGAATACCGCCGACTATAGCCCGTGGATTTCATTTAAGACGCAAAAATAGAATACTTTTCTTTTGATTTCTTCAACTATTGATAATAATTCAGAAGTCAAGTTTCATTTAAAGTAATTAATTATTTTGACTTTCTGTTTTTACGTAAATGATAAGTAGAAAAGCAGTAGGAACTAAAATGAACAGTGCAGTAGCAATAAATGCAAGAATATTTACTTCCATAATCTCATCGTTTTTTTATTTCACAATAACTCGGGATTTAATCCCATAGAGATGATAAATTTTTCGCCTGTCAATTCAATGAATACATTAACTATCGATGATTTTGAATCGGATCAATATCGTCAATAACAATATCTGAGCTATTAAATTAATTCGTCGTCGAGAATTGAATAGTATAACATACGAAGATCCTTTATCCATATCGAATCCAAGATTGGATTCCCGGACCAATAAAAAATTCTTTTATTTATTTTCTGTTCTTTCTTTTCTATAACCTACCTTAGGTCTTCCTTGTAGAACCATCAACTGAAGTATCATCTAACCACCTGTCTGTTTCCATTAACTACAAAACCCCAACAAACAATACAAGCGAAGTGGAAAAAGAGAGGAATTAGGTTCTAAATTTTAATGATCCAAATTTCTTTGGAAGAAAAAGAAGTATGAGAAATATGAGTCGCGGGAGAAAAGATGGAATATTTTATCAACTTCACTATTTTAGTTCTTTTAATTTTAGTTTAGGGTTTGTTCTTTCTTCGATAGAATCCTGAAAAAATTTGGATTGGATACGTCGGGACTGACGGGGCTCGAACCCGCAACGTCCGCCTTGACAGGGCGGTGCTCTAGCCTATTGAACTACAATCCCAGGGAAATAAGAAGAGATCTTGCAGAAAATTTGGATTCTTTTTTATTCTCTTGTATCAGGTCAGGTATTTCTTAAGGGTTCTATCAAGTAGATTGGCGAATTGTTGGGCCGAGCTGGATTTGAACCAGCGTAGACATCTTGTCAACGAATTTACAGTCCGTCCCCTTTAACCACTCGGGCATCGACCCAGCGTCTAATTTATTTTAGACGTTCCATAAGCCACTTCCTTTCGTTTCCCAGGCAGACTTTACAAATATATATCACTTGATATAAAATAGAAAGTCCCACTAAGTAGACTAATAGAAGGACTTGACAAATAGAGATCACTTGATAGGAAATCCCGCTCCTATAGTCTTGAGTCTTGTATACCCCCAGAGGGACTTGAACCCTCGTTTTCTCCGTGAAAGAGAGATGTCTTAACCACTGGACCATAGGGGCGGCCCTGTGGCCATCATATAATAACTCAATAACTTAATATAACTCAGGCTGAGAGCCACCAAAAGGAGACACATAAGATATAACCCAAACGAAGACGCATAGGATATAAACAAACGGAAAAACTCGTTAAATATTCGGGGGTTTAATGGGAATCAAACTTTACCATTAACGTTACAACCTTGAAACTTGATTTCATTGGTCTTTTTCCTCTTTATATCTCTCAGTGACAAAGGGTTATACCTTGGACCAAGATCTACCACTCTGCAGTAGATTCAAGGTGGTTTACCTAAATATGATTTTTTTTTGTCAGTCAAATCAAATTATATTGAGCCCTAAGTCATACTGTCAATTGACGACACGACAGGACAGCACAAGAGGGCAATAAACGAGACGAGAACGCGCCGATATAGATTATATCTCCGCGTTCATTAATACAACATTCATAAAGTTTTATGGTATTAAATATTCAAGTAGAAGTAGATTCAATATTCAAGTAGATTAGAATATCAATACCGTTATACATTATAATATAAGAAACTGAATCAGTTTTGATATTATAAAAAAATCCCAAAGCATAGTAAGCCCAAGTGGGAGAATTCCGTTTGTAAGACTGTTTTAGAAATTCCGTTCCGGTTGCATCTCTTAATTGCATCTCTTAAAAATGACAATTTAAGTTCAGTATAAATTTTTATTCCACTCATAGATTCCAGTCAAAGATTCATAGAATCGAAATTCCATCATTGCTAGATATAGGATAGTATTTGATGGATAATGCGCCAGCCAAAATGGTATTTCTTTTTTTTTTTTTGAGAGAATTCAATATGGATGAATATAAATAACTGACAATTTCAAAATAATCCGGGATAGACGCAATGTCCACAATACCTGGATTTAATCAGATACAATTTGAAGGATTTTGTAGGTTCATTGATCAGGGTTTGACAGAAGAACTTTCTAAGTTTCCAAAAATAGAAGATACAAATCAAGAAATTGACTTTGAATTATTTTTGGAAAGATATAAATTGGTAGAACCCCTGATAAAGGAAAGAGATGCTGTGTATGAATCACTCACATATTCTTCTGAATTATATGTATCCGCGAGACTCATTTGGAAAAACGATAGACGTAGGTATATCCAAGAACAAACAATTTTGATAGGAAAGATCCCTCTAATGACTTCTTTGGGAGCTTTTATAGTAAATGGAATATATAGAATTGTGATCAATCAAATATTGCAAAGTCCCGGTATTTATTACCAGTCAGAATTGAATGATAATGGAATTTCAATCTATACCGGGACCATAATATCAGATTGGGGAGGAAGATTAGAATTAGAGATTGATAGAAAAGCAAGGATATGGGTTCGTGTGAGTAGGCAACAAAAACTATCTATTCTAGTTCTATTATCAGCTATGGGGTTGAATATAAGAGAAATTCTAGAGAATGTTTGCTATCCGGAACTCTTTTTGTCTTTTCTGAATGATAAAAAAAAAATTGGGTCAAAAGAAAATGCTATTTTGGAGTTTTATCAACAATTTGCTTGTGTAGAGGGCGATCCGGTATTTTCTGAATCCTTATCTAAGGATTTACAAAAAAAATTCTTTCAACAAAGATGTGAATTGGGAGGGATTGGTCGACGAAATATGAATCGGAGACTGAACCTTGATATACCCCAGAACAATACATTTTTGTTACCACGAGATATATTGGCAGCCGCGGATCGTTTGATTCGAATAAAATTTGGAATGGGTACACTTGACGATATGAATCATTTGCAAAATAAACGTATTCGTTCTGTAGCAGATCTTTTACAAGAGCAATTTGGATTGGCCTTGGTTCGTTTAGAAAATATGGCTCGAGGAAATATATATGCAGCACTTAAGCATAACTGGACACCAACTCCTCAGAACTTGGTAAATTCAACTCCATTAACAGATACTTATAAAGTTTTTTTCCGTTTACACCCATTATCTCAAGTTTTGGATCGAACTAATCCATTGACACAAATAGTTCATGGAAGAAAATTGAGTTATTTGGGACCGGGGGGATTGACTGCGCGAACTGCTACTTTTCCAATACGAGATATTCATCCTAGTCACTATGGGCGTATTTGCCCAATTGACACATCTGAAGGAATAAATGTTGGACTTATTGGATCCTTAGCAATTCATGCGAGAATCGGTCGTTGGGGGTCTCTAGAAACTCCGTTTTATAAAATTTCTGAGAGATCAAAAGGGTCGCGGATGCTTTATTTATCACCAGGTAGAGATGAATACTATATGGTAGCGGCAGGAAATTCTTTGGCGTTGAATCAGGGTATTCAGGAACAACAAGTTGTTCCAGCTCGATATCGTCAAGAATTCCTGACTATTGCATGGGAACAGGTTCATCTTCGAAGTATTTTTTCCTTCCAATATTTTTCTATTGGGGCTTCCCTCATTCCTTTTATCGAGCATAATGATGCGAATCGGGCTTTAATGAGTTCTAACATGCAACGTCAAGCAGTCCCTCTTTCTCAGTCCGAGAAGTGCATTGTTGGAACTGGATTGGAAGGCCAGGCGGCTCTAGATTCAGGGGCTCTTGCTATAGCCGAACACGAGGGAAAGATTCTTTATACCGATACTGAAAAGATCCTTTTATCAGGTAATGGGGATACTCTAAGGATTCCATTAGTTATGTATCAACGTTCCAACAAAAATACTTGTATGCATCAAAAACCCCAGGTTCCGCGGGGTAAATGCATTAAAAAGGGACAAATTTTAGCCTATGGTGCTGCTACAGTTGGTGGCGAACTTGCTTTGGGTAAAAACGTATTAGTAGCTTATATGCCATGGGAAGGTTACAATTTTGAAGATGCAGTACTTATTAGCGAGCGCTTAGTATATGAAGATATTTATACTTCTTTTCACATACGTAAATATGAAATTCAGATTAACCAAGGCCCCGAAAGGGTCACTAATGAAATACCGCATTTAGAAGTCCATTTACTCCGAAATTTAGACAAAAATGGAATTGTAATGTTGGGATCTTGGGTGGAAACAGGTGATATTTTAGTAGGTAAATTAACACCCCAAATGGTGAAAGAATCATCGTATGCTCCGGAAGATAGATTGTTACGAACCATACTTGGCATGCGGGTATATACTTCAAAAGAAACTTGTCTAAAACTACCTATAGGTGGTAGGGGTCGAGTTATTGATGTGAGATGGGTCCAGAGTTCTAAAACAGATGAGACAGAGAAAACAGAAAGTATTCGTGTATATATTTTACAGAAACGTGAAATCAAAGTAGGCGATAAAGTAGCTGGAAGACATGGAAATAAGGGTATCATTTCAAAAATTTTGCCTAGACAAGATATGCCTTATTTGCAAGATGGAAGACCTGTTGATATGGTCTTCAACCCATTAGGAGTACCTTCACGAATGAATGTAGGACAAATATTTGAATCTTCACTCGGGTTAGCGGGGGATTTGCTAGACAGACATTATCGAATAGCGCCTTTTGATGAGAGATATGAACAAGAAGCTTCGAGAAAACTGGTGTTTTCTGAATTATATGAAGCCAGTAAGCAAACAGCGAATCCGTGGATATTTGAACCCGAGTCTCCAGGAAAAAGCAGAATATTTGATGGAAGAACGGGGGATCCTTTTGAACAACCTGTTATAATAGGAAAGCCCTATATCTTGAAATTAATTCATCAAGTTGATGATAAAATCCATGGGCGTTCCAGTGGGCGTTATTCACGTCTTACACAACAACCCCTTAAAGGAAGGGCCAAGAAAGGCGGACAACGGGTAGGAGAAATGGAGGTTTGGGCTTTAGAGGGGTTTGGCGTTGCTTATATTTTACAAGAGATGCTTACTTATAAATCTGATCATATTAGAGCTCGCCAGGAAGTACTTGGTACTATAATCTTTGGAGGAAGAATACCGACTCCTGAGGATGCTCCAGAATCTTTTCGGTTGTTCGTTCGAGAACTACGATCTTTAGCTCTGGAACTTAATCATTTTCTTGTATCTGAGAAGACTTTCCAGCTTAATAGGAAGGAAGCTTAATCGAAATGAAGCAGAAGTTTTCTTCTATGATCGATCGATATACCCATCAACAACTCCGAATTGGATTAGTTTCTCCTCAACAAATAAGTACTTGGTCCAAAAAAATCCTGCCTAATGGCGAGATAGTTGGAGAGGTGACAAAACCTTATACCTTTCATTACAAAACAAATAAACCAGAAAAAGATGGATTATTTTGTGAAAGAATTTTTGGACCTATCAAAAGTGGCATTTGTGCTTGTGGAAATTATCGAGTAATCGGAGATGAAAAGGAAGACCCGCAATATTGTGAACAATGCGGGGTCGAGTTTGTTGATTCTCGGATACGAAGATATCAAATGGGCTACATCAAACTCGCATACCCGGTAATGCATGTGTGGTATTTGAAACGTCTTCCTAGTTATATTGTGAATCTTTTAGATAAACCTCTTAACGAATTAGAAGACCTAGTATACTGCGGTGTGTGATTTGATCGAAATTCTGATTTTACAGATTTGAAATGAGAAACTGTCATCCCATTTAATCCAATCGGGATGCCCTGTACCTGACATGTTTCTTGGTAGGAGTAACATGAAGCTCAGAATTAGGGATGTATTCGAGACGCTCCCAAAAAAGGGAATTGATCTATGGTCGATTTCATAAGAATTTATAGTTATACCTCGTAAAAAAAGACTTTTTTTTTTGTGAAATTAAGCAGTTCCTTTTTTTAGAAAGAAATTATGTTCAAGTAGCAAATAGAAAAGATGTCATGGTTACAAGAGTCTATCTATCGCATATAGACTTTAAGGGCATCGTTGCCTAACCGTCGAGGTGAAGTCGGGACCTAAAAGATCGAATGGAACAGTACATAGACAAGTAAATTCCTTATGAATTCCAAGGTACTCTCTTTAATTAAGAATTACGGGATTCATCATTCGAGGGGAAGTAGACTACTCAAGAATTTCACATTTCTTTTATGTCATAATTGAATGAATTGAATAAAGCATTCATAAAATCTAAATAAAAATAATTAAGGAAGACGGAATCAATAAAGTTTTGCTTGGTCTTCACTGGAAACTTGAGTAAGGAGTAGATCTTTTTGGAGTTTTCTATAATTTGAAAGCGAGAACTCCTTTACTTTTTCTTTATTTGACCTACTTGAGCCGGATGAAAGGAAACTTTCACGTCCGATTTTGAGGGGGGGGAGATCCTATCCCAATTTTTATTTTGCTAGGCCCATAGATAAAAAACCCACTTTTTTACGATTACGGGGTTTATTGGAATATGAAATCCAACCCTGGAAATACAGGATCCCTATTTTTTTTACTACCCGGAGCTTTGATACATTTCGAAATCGAGAGATGTCTACCGGGGGAGGCTCTATTAGACAACAATTAGCCAATCTAGATTTACGAATTATTATAGATTCTTCATTGGTAGAATGGAAAGAATTGGAGGAAGAGGAACCCACAGGGAATGAATGGGAAGATCGAAAAGTTGGAAGAAGAAAAGATTTTTTGCTTAGACGCATGGAATTGGCTAAGCATTTTATTCGAACAAATATAGAACCAAAATGGATGGTTTTGTGTCTATTACCAGTTCTTCCTCCTGAGTTGAGACCAATCTATCATATAGATGAGGATAAACTAGTGACCTCGGATATTAATGAAATCTATAGAAGAATTATCTATCGGAATAATACTCTTACAGATCTATTAACAACAAGTATAGCTACGCCAGAAGAATTAATAATATCTCAGGAAAAATTGCTACAAGAAGCCGTGGATGCACTTCTTGATAATGGAATTTGTGGACAACCAATGAGGGATGATCATAATAGAGTTTACAAGTCGCTTTCAGATGTAATTGAAGGCAAAGAAGGAAGAGTTCGCGAGACTCTGCTTGGTAAACGGGTCGATTATTCAGGACGGTCAGTC